GTGCCCTTATGGTGGGGCTGTGAATGGATGCGCATGGGCGCGTAAAAAGAGGGTTACATTATAATTGAGGGGCAGAGTGAAGTTTACTGGGGACGAAAGAAGACAGGGATGTCCGTACTCTCATCTAAGAAAACTGATGAGACGTCCAGGCATGGCTGTGAATGGGGTGCAAGATGTTCCTGAAGTTTTTAACGGGCAGCTCTATTAGGTTGCTAGACCTGGTGGGGGCCAGGTGGGAATTTATGACATATTTCGTGTTTGCCTTTCTCCTCTGCCTCTTGTTTGGTGTGCTTGCGATTGCGTGTAACCCCTCGCCCTATTACGGGGCGCTAAGTTTAGTTTTAGCTGCGGGGGCGGCTAGTTGTGTCTTGGCTTATAAGGGGGCGACTTTCCTCAGCCTAGTCTTATTTCTTATTTACCTGGGCGGGATGGCAGTTGTCTTTGCTTTCACTGTTGCACTTTCTTCTGAGCCGTTCCCTTCTGCCTGAGAAGGGCGGGGGGTTGCTATTCGTGGGGTGGGGTTTTCTATTTGTCTTGTTTTAGCCTCGGCCTTATATGCACAAGGCTACCTAATTGAGGAGCCTTCTTCTAAAGAAGAGTCCAAGGAGCTTTCTATGTCTCGCGAGGACACAGGGGGGTTGGCATTTTTATATTCCCTGGGAGCAGGGGCCTTACTTTTTACTACTTGCGCGCTTCTTCTTACGCTGTTTGTGGTGCTGGAGTTGGCGCGTGGGGCTCATCGTGCGTCTCTTCGGGTCGTATCTATGCGCAAAAAGAAAGATGATTAGGGCACTTTTGACGCCCCAGTTTTCTAGCCGTGGTTGATTGCATGCTCCGAAACTCTATGCTTCATCCATTCATCTATCTATCTATTCATTTGTTTGTTTCACGTTGCCTCGCCATGCAGGTTAAGTGTGTAACGTGTCCCGCTGCTTTCGCGCCCGCATCTAGAAACGTCTGCATTAATCAATCGCAGAAGAAGTTTATCTCCTTCCCCATAAAATGGGGGGTAGGGGGGTATGTCCGTGAAATCACTTATGTAAGTCTTCAGTTATGTCTTCTAATCATTCATCAATATTTCCCCGGAATCATTTCACTGTCGTTGTCGAGAATCAACAAACGGGTGTTCCACCTTAATTCTGGTAATTCTGTATGCACTGTGAGATGTCAGTTGAAAGGAAAGAGAAAAAAGAGAACCAGTTGCCCGCTGGAGTGAACGCCCGGCATGGTGGGTAACGATCAATATGGATGAAAGCATTAACTTATGCAAGCGTCGATGAAAGTTAGTGGAATCATAGCGATATATGGCCCTGAAGTAGGAACCAGATGCCAGGAATAGTTCACTGAGTGAAACCCCCACGATTTCTGTCCCTGACCATCAATAAACGTATGCATTAAGAAATCAACTGATGGTAGGTTCTTACTACATCGTATGCTCCTGAGTTTAGGGTAGGTGAGTACTTGGTATATATTAGGACCTTCAAGTTTTGCTAGATCTTAAATCGCTAGCCGTCATTAAAGCAGGTATGTACCTCAAGAGTTTTATGCTTGATGTTACACCTTTTGTGGTATGGGGACCTGTATGCATTAAATACAGAAATATGGTGTAAATACATAAAACGAACGTTTTACAACCAAGGGTACGGGCCTATTATTTTGCAAGGAAAGAATTTTTTTTTCATGAACATTTTGGCCATTTTAAATACGTCGCCAGAGAATAGTTTAGTTTAGAATCCTAGCTTTGGGAGTTAGGGGTGGATGTTAGAATCATTCTTCTCTGAGCAAAAGGGGGGATTTTAACCTCCGACGTCCGGATTACAAGGCCGGCGCTCTGGCGCTGAGCTACTGTTGCATGCTCATCGGAGAGCTTTATTCTCTACTCAGCCAGCGAGGGGGGTGAGGAAGAGGAAGATGAAAAAGTAAAGGAACGACGCTACTTGCCCGATGATGATGAACGGGTGTTCGACTGGCATGCCTCCAATTCAGGTGAGGATGATCACGTCTGCGACAAGGGTCCAGAAGAGGAACTGTGTTAGGGGGCGGAACGTAAGGCCTCGCTGCTTTGAGGTATGCAGGATGGGGACTAGCATTAGAACTAGGATTGAGAACAGGAGGGCTAGAACGCCCCCTAGTTTGTTAGGGATGGATCGAAGAATTGCGTAGGCAAATAAGAAATACCACTCTGGCTTGATGTGGGGCGGGGTCACGAGCGGGTTGGCAGGCGTGAAGTTGTCCGGGTCCCCTAGGAGGTTTGGTGAGAAAAGGGCCAGCGAGACTAATGCTACTATTAGGGCTGCGAAGCCTAGGAGGTCCTTGTAGGAGAAGTAGGGGTGGAAGGAGATTTTGTCCGCGTCAGAGTTTAGTCCGATTGGATTGTTAGACCCTGTTTCGTGCAGGAAAATCAGGTGGATCATGGTCATGGCAGCGATGACAAATGGGAAGAGGAAGTGGAAGGCGAAGAATCGGGTGAGTGTTGCGTTATCAACTGAAAAGCCCCCTCAGATTCATTGAACTAGGGTGTTCCCAACGTATGGGACAGCGGATAGAAGATTGGTAATTACGGTTGCACCTCAGAATGACATTTGGCCTCAGGGGAGGACGTAGCCTACGAATGCGGTCATCATAACCAGGAGGAGGAGAACAACGCCGACATTTCAGGTTTCTTTATATAGGTAGGACCCATAGTAAAGACCTCGGCCGATGTGCATATAGATGCAGATAAAGAAGAAGGATGCGCCGTTCGCATGGAGGTTGCGGATCAGTCAGCCGTAGTTAACATCTCGGCAGATGTGGGCGACGGATGAGAATGCGGTGGCAATGTCAGAGGTGTAGTGCATTGCTAGGAATAGGCCTGTGAGGATCTGGGTAGCTAGGCAGAGCCCTAGGAGGGAGCCAAAGTTTCATCAAACTGAGATATTTGATGGAGCAGGAAGGTCCACTAGGGCGTCATTCGCAATTTTAATTAGGGGGTGAGTCTTACGTAGGCTGGCCATTAAGAGTTCTCATAGTTGAATTACAACGGCGGTTTTTCAAGCCGTTAGTCCTGGTGAGAGTCCAGGTGGGAACTATGTGGGGGATGTTGTGTCATCTTCTTTGTTAGTGTAGTAGCCTTATTGCAGCTGTGTGGAGGCCCTTCTTTTAATTTTTTTGGGGCCTGAGCTTGTTGGTGTTCGGCAGCAGTCGTAGGGGGTGTTTTAGTAGGCAAGAACTAGGAGGGAAATTGTAAGTGTCAGGAGGAAGAGGATAAGGTATGTCTTGACAGCCCCTCGTTGAGCGTTACTTGTCGTGGTGATTAGGGGGACGCTAAGAGATGCTACTGCTTTAGGGCCCAGTTTTTCTAGTCATGTTTGGTCGACCATTTGGCTGGCGATTTTTTGTCCGAGAATGAGGCTAAGTTTGGGGGCAGCGCGGTGAATGATCGTGGGGAAGAAGCCTAGCATGTTGGAAAAGTGGTGGGGCGACATGATAGGTGTAGGTTTAAATTGCTTGCTAGTCAAGCGAGCAAGCTCCAGGGCGGTTAGGAGGCCTAGGACTGTGACAGTTAGTGCTGCCAATTTAAGCAGGGGAGGTATAGATATGACGGGTGTTTTTAGGGGGACCATGTTTGAGGTGATAAGTAGGCCGGCGACAATGCTGCCTCAGGCAAGTCGTTTGATGGGGTTGATGACAGTAGGCTCGTTTTCGTTAATAGGGGGGAGTACGTTGAAGCGGGGGTGGGCCATAGAGACAAAGAAGACGACTCGGAGGCTGTATACAGCGGTAAAAGAGGTGGCTAGTAGGGTTAGGGCGAGGGCCCACGCGTTTACGTGTGATGTGGTGAGGGCTTCAATAATGGCGTCTTTAGAAAAGAAGCCGGTGAGGAAGGGGGTGCCTGTGAGGGCAAGGCTTCCTAGGGTGAGGCAGGATGATGTGAAGGGAGTTAGATGGTGTATTCCTCCTATTTTCCGGATGTCTTGTTCGTCGTTTAGGCTGTGGATAATAGAGCCCGAGCAGAGGAACAGTATTGCCTTGAAGAAGGCGTGGGTGCAGATGTGGAGGAAGGCTAGTTGGGGCTGGTTTAGTCCGATTGTGACCATCATTAGGCCTAGTTGGCTGGATGTTGAGAATGCAACAATTTTTTTGATATCGTTTTGCGTGAGGGCACATGTGGCTGTAAAAAGGGTAGTTAGGGCTCCAAGGCAGAGGCAGAGGGTAAGGGCGGTGTGGTTGTTCGCTAACAGGGGGCTCATTCGAATGAGTAAAAAAATCCCGGCAACAACTATTGTGCTGGAGTGAAGAAGGGCAGAGACCGGCGTGGGGCCCTCCATGGCGGAGGGGAGTCAGGGGTGGAGGCCAAATTGGGCCGATTTGCCGGTGGCTGCAATGATTAGGCCAAGGAGAGGAAGGGTGAGGTCGTAGTCCTTGCTGATACTAAAGATTTGTTGCATTTCTCAGGAGTTGAGGTTGGTTGCTATTCATGCTATGGCCAGAATGAGTCCGATGTCGCCTACCCGGTTGTAGATGACGGCCTGTAGGGCCGCTGTATTGGCGTCAGCCCGACCGTACCACCAGCCGATGAGCAGGAAGGATATGATGCCTACTCCTTCCCAGCCAATGAATAGTTGGAACATGTTGTTTGCTGTGACTAAGACAATCATAGCAATCAGGAAGACAAGGAGGTACTTGAAGAACCGATCCATGTAGGGGTCCGCGTGCATATATCACAATGCGAACTCTAGGATAGACCAGGTGACGTAGAGGGCGATAGGGGTAAAAAGAATAGAGTAGTGGTCGAACTTGAGGCTAATGTTAACGTCAAAGGTGAGTGTGTTTATTCAGGCCCAGTTGGTGATAATGGCTTCGGCGCCCTCGTTTAAGAAAAGGAAAAGAGGGAGGAGGCTAACGAGAAAGGCTCACTTTACTGCCGTCTTCACGTGGGTAAGGGACCAGTTGGGGGCTGGACCGGCGGGAGAGAGGGTTGTAAGGAGGGGGTAGAGCAAGAGGGAGAAGATGGTGAGTAGGCTCGTCGTTATTGCAAATGAGGTAACATGCATTAGCTGCTACTTGGATTTGCACCAAGAGTTTTTGGTTCCTAAGACCAACGGATGAGCTGTTATCCTTTAGAAGCAAGACGAGTGAGCCTTGGAGTCCAACCAAGGGGGCGAGGATTAGCAGTCTTCGGTGCCAGCAGGCCTCCCTCGGTGGGCAAGAGGATTTTAACCTCCGTTTTTAGAATCACAATCTAACGTTTTGACTTAAACTATGCCTACATGCGGCTCAGCCTCAGATTAGTTCGGGGTTCAGGATAAGGAGAAGGAGGGGGATGATGTGTAAGGCTATGAGGAGGTGTTCGCGAGTGTAGGAGGGGGCTAAGGCAATGATGTGGGGTGGAAGCGGACCTCGTTGTGTCATAAGGAATATGTATAGGGAGTAGCCGGCGGTAATGAGGGTTCCGGCCCCAGTAAGTGCGAGGGTTCAGTTGGACCAGTTGAAGAGAGAGGTGATGATCATAAGTTCACCCATGAGGTTAGGAAGCGGGGGGAGCGCTAAATTTGCGAGTGTTGCAATAAACCACCATGTGGTCATTAGGGGCAGGACCATCTGTAGTCCTCGGGCCAGTAGTATTGTTCGGCTATGTGTCCGCTCATAGTTAGTGTTGGCTAGGCAGAAGAGTGCTGAGGATGTTAGGCCGTGGGCGATTATGAGCGTCAGGGCTCCCGTGAAGCCCCAGGAGGTTTGGGTCAGGATGCCTGCTGCGACAAGGCCTATGTGGCTGACGGATGAGTAGGCGATGAGGGATTTCAGGTCAGTTTGCCGGAGGCAAATTGATCCTGTTATTACTACACCCCAAAGTGCAAGTACGATGAAGGGGTAGCTTAATTCGGGGGTTAGGGGCTCTAGCATAATCATTATTCGTATCATGCCGTAGCCCCCTAGTTTTAGGAGAACGGCTGCCAGTACTATTGAGCCGGCAACCGGCGCCTCTACGTGGGCTTTAGGGAGCCACAGGTGTGCTCCGTAAAGCGGTATTTTTACTAGGAACGCCAAGAGACAGGCGGCCCATCATAGTTTATCTGCACCTGAGGTTAAATGCACTGCATTTGAGTATGGGAGGGTTAGAAGAGAGAGCGAGCCGGTGTGGTTCTGAAGGACTAGGAGGGCAACGAGGAGCGGGAGGGAGCCGGCTAGTGTGTAGAATAGGAAGTATGTGCCTGCATTCAGACGCTCGGCCTGGTTCCCTCAGCGTGTGATAATTACTAGGGTGGGGATTAGGGTGGCCTCAAATATAATGTAAAACATAATAATTTCGGTGGCTCCAAAAGCCAGGATAAGGAAGACTTGCAGTGAAATTAGTAGGGTGATGAAGGTTCGTTGGCGGGAGACAGGTTCCGCGGCGGTGCAGTTCTGGCTGGCAAGGATCATTAGTGGGAGGAGTCAGCAGGTTAGGACAAGAAGGGGGGTTGAGAGGGAGTCGGTGGCCATGTAGAGGGAAAGCTCAGATCAGCCTGTTTCTGACATGTTTTTTAGTCAAGACAGACTAATGAGCGCAATAATTAGGCTGTGTGCAAGGGTAGTGGGCCACAGCCATTTACTGGGGGTCAGTCAGGTTGTGGGCACAAGCATGAGTGTGGGGATAAGGATTTTTAGCATTGTAACAAGTTTAGGTTTTGTAGTCGGTCGGTTCCGTGCGTTCGAGCGGTGGCTACTAGCAATGCTAGGCCAACACTTGCCTCGCAGGCTGAGAAGGCGAGAAGGAGTAGGGGGGCGGTCGAAAAGCTGGATGCGTCCAGATGGAGGGCTCAGAGTGAGAATGCAAGAAATAGGGAGAGTATCATTACCTCAAGGCATAGGAGGGCAGATAAAAGGTGGACCCGGTTAAATGCGAGTCCCGCCAGCCCTAGGATGAAGGCGCACGAGAAAGCAAACTGGATAGGGGTCACGCAGGTGGTTGTGGACTTTAACCACAAGTTCTTGAGCCGAAATCAAACGTTTTGCTTAGACTAACCGCCTTACTCCGCTCACTCGAGGCCTCCTTGGAGTCATTCGTAGATGAGGCCTACTGTGAGGAGGGCGATGACGGCGGTGGCTCAGACAAAGGTTAAGAGCGGGTCTGGGAGTTGGTTTCCTCATGGCAGGGGAAGTAACAGGGCAATCTCGAGGTCGAAGAGGAGGAATAGAATGGCTACTAGGAAAAAACGCATAGAGAATGGGAGTCGGGCAGAGCCCACTGGGTCAAATCCGCATTCGTAAGGGGAGAGCTTTTCGGGGTCCGGGTTAACAAGGGGGAGCCAAAAAGAAACTACGGCTAGGATTGCCGATAGAGCCAGGGCAATTATAACGACTGTTGTAACCAGGTTCATTATCTTTCCTTGGGTTCTCACCAAGACCAAGTGATTGGAAGTCACTTATACTAAGTTGTACTAGAAAGATTAAGATCCTCATCAGTAGATAGATACGTAAAGGAAGAGTCACACAACGTCTACGAAGTGCCAGTATCAGGCGGCTGCTTCAAAGCCAAAGTGATGCTCAGATGTAAAGTGGTAAAAGGCTTGGCGTAGGAGGCAGACGGCTAAGAAGGAAGAGCCGATAATCACGTGTAGGCCGTGGAATCCTGTAGCCACAAAGAAGGTGGAGCCATACACTCCGTCTGCGATAGTGAAGGGGGCTTCGTAGTATTCTATGCCTTGAAGGAAGGTAAAATAAAAGCCTAGCAGGATTGTAAGAGTAAGGGATTGAATTGCCTGTCCTCGCTCGCCCTCCATAATGCTATGGTGGGCTCAGGTAACAGTTACTCCAGAGGCAAGGAGGACTGCTGTATTCAGAAGGGGGACCTCGAAGGGGTCTAGTGCGGTGATTCCCGTGGGGGGTCAGCAGCCTCCTAGTTCCGGCGTGGGGGCAAGGCTTGCGTGGTAGAAGGCTCAGAAGAACCCAAGAAAGAAGAAGACTTCTGAAGTAATAAAGAGGATCATGCCGTATCGAAGGCCTTTTTGGACGGGGGGTGTGTGGTGCCCTTGGAAAGTTCCTTCTCGGACGATGTCGCGCCATCACTGGTATATGGTTAGGAGGAGGAGGGCTGTGCCCATAACCATCAGAGTGGTTGAGTGGTAGTGGAATCAGACGGCAAGGCCTGATGTCATTAGTAGGGCAGCAACAGCCCCTGTAAGGGGCCAAGGGCTGGGGTCAACTATGTGGTACGCGTGTGCTTGGTGGGCCATTAGACGTTTTCTTGTAGGTACAGGCTTAGGAGAAGAACAAACACGTAGGCCTGAATTATGGCGACGGCAACCTCTAAGAGGGTTAGGAGGAACAGTACTACTGCTGTAAGGAGAGCAACGGCTGGCATAAGTGTAGAAAGGACAAATACCGCGGTAGCGATTAGTTGGATGAGAAGGTGGCCTGCAGTTAAATTGGCGGTTAGCCGGACCCCGAGGGCAATAGGCCGAATAAGCAGGCTGATGGTTTCGATAATGATAAGAATTGGAATTAGTGGGGTGGGAGTGCCTTCTGGAAGAAGGTGCCCTAGTGATTCTGTTGGCTGGTTTCGCATCCCAATGAGGACTGTTGCGAGTCAAATTGGGACGGCGAGGGCCAGGCTTATGGACAGTTGAGTTGTGGGGGTAAAGGTGTATGGCAGAAGCCCCAGTATATTAAGGGACACTAGGAGAAGCATAAGGGAGGTGAAGAGAACAGCTCATTTGTGGCCGCCTAGTTTTAGGGGTGAGAAAAGCTCACGGTTAAAAGCGCCAATAAATGAGGCTTGTAGGGTGAGTTGTCGGTTGGTTAGCCATCGCTCTCCGGGGGCTAAAATAAGAAGTCAGGGGGCCAGTATAGAGATGGCGATTAGGGGGATGCCAAGATACGTAGGACTTGCAAACTGCTCAAAAAATCCTACGGGCACGATCAATGTCAGGGCTCTGTTTTAAGGGCCTGGACTTCTTGGGCGGCGGGGCTTGCGGGGAATGTGTGCGCTAGCACTTTGGGTGGAACTACAACGAGGAGGATGGACCAGGTGTATAAAAGAATCAAGAGTCACGGGGCAGGATCTAACTGGGGCATACCACTAAGGGTGGGTGGTAGCCACCAATCTCTAGCTTAAAAGGCTAACGCTGAAACCGGTTTAGCTTCTTAGTGGAGCAGGCACAGCGCGGGGAGAGAGGTGTGTGTGTGTGGAATGTTTAAGCCTTATTTTGGAGGCTCAAAGAAGATTTGCATGACGTAGTCGGAGCATACTTCTGGGGAGATAAAGTAGAAGGCGATAGCATGCACTGTGACTTGAAATACGCAGAAGACGATAAGTTTTGTGATTTGAATGACGAGTCACTTCAGTTGGGTCATGGATGGTGGAGGGTGCGTGTCTCACACCAGTATCAGTTTAAGGACTGATGAAAGCAATTGCTATCTTCTCAACCAGATGTCCTGAAGTATGGTGAGTGTTCAGTCCTCAAAGTGGTTAAGAGGGACTGCCTCAACAACAATCGGCATGAAGCTGTGGTTGGCTCCGCAAATTTCGGAGCACTGGCCATAGAAGACCCCTGGGCGGGAGGCAACAAAGGCTGTTTGGTTTAGTCGTCCAGGGACTGCGTCCATTTTAACCCCAAGAGAGGGGACTGCTCAGGAGTGGAGCACGTCTTCTGCTGAAATTAGAACTCGGACGGGGGAGTTAAAAGGGACAACCATTCGGTGATCGGCTTCGAGAAGTCGGAATTGGCCGGGCGCCAGCTCTCCGGTGGGGATTATGTAAGCATCGAAGGCCAGCTCTTCGTAATCTGTATATTCATAGCTTCAGTATCACTGGTGGCCGACAGCTTTGATTGTTAAGTGTGGGTCATTAATCTCGTCCATAAGGTAGAGGAGCCGCAGTGAAGGGAGGGCAATAAAAATCAGAATAACCGCCGGTAGGACAGTTCAGATGATTTCGATCTCTTGGGAGTCGAGTAGGAACTTATTTGTGAGCTTAGTTGACACCATCGCAACAATAATGTAAAGAACGAAAGTGCTGATGAGGAACACAATTATTAAGGCGTGGTCGTGGAAGCCGAGAAGTTCTCGTATAATAGGGGAAGCTGCATCTTGGAAACCGAGTTGCGAGGGATGGGCCATTAATTGGCAGGACGCGCGGGGCTCAAACCCACAATTCTGCCTCGACAAGGCAGTGTAATGATCTGTTTTACTAGCATCCTATGAAGAAAGTGACAGAGCGGCTATGTGGATGGCTTGAAACTATCCTATGGGGGTTCGACTCCTCCCTTTCTCGTTATCCATCAAAGTAAGCTCAATTAGTGTGGTTGAGCTTGGACTTGAACGAATGCAGGCTCCTCGAATGTATGGTATGGGGGAGGGCAGCCGTGTAGTCATTCCACATTTGTGGATGTTAGTTCGACAGACAGAACTTCTCGTTTGGCAGCAAATGCTTCTCAAATAATAAATAAGAATATAATAACCGCCACTAGGGACACAAGGGAGCCAATGGAGGAGACTGTGTTTCAAAGAGTGTAGGCGTCTGGGTAGTCAGAATAGCGTCGTGGCATTCCGGCCAGGCCCAGGAAGTGTTGGGGGAAGAATGTTAGGTTTACACCCGCAAACATTACCCCAAAGTGGATTTTTGTTCACGTGCTGTGAAGTGTATAGCCTGAGAATAGAGGGAATCAGTGAACGAAGCCAGCTACGATTGCGAACACAGCTCCCATAGACAGGACGTAGTGGAAGTGGGCAACTACATAGTATGTGTCGTGGAGCACAATATCAAGGGAAGAATTGGCTAGCACGATGCCAGTTAAGCCCCCTACTGTAAATAGGAAAATAAACCCTAGTGCCCAGAGAAGTGGCGTGTCTCACTTAATTGAGCCTCCATGCAGAGTAGCAAGTCAGCTGAAGACTTTAACGCCTGTTGGAATGGCGATGATTATTGTTGCGGATGTGAAGTATGCTCGGGTGTCTACATCTATCCCCACCGTAAACATGTGGTGGGCCCACACGATAAACCCCAGGAGTCCAATAGCCATCATGGCTCAGACCATGCCCATGTAGCCGAATGGTTCTTTTTTCCCTGCGTAGTAAGCTACGATGTGCGAGATCATGCCAAATCCGGGTAGGATCAGGATGTACACTTCTGGGTGGCCGAAGAATCAGAACAGGTGCTGGTAAAGGATTGGGTCTCCCCCACCGGCCGGGTCAAAGAAGGTTGTGTTGAGGTTTCGGTCTGTTAGGAGCATTGTGATGCCGGCGGCAAGGACGGGGAGGGACAGAAGAAGGAGGACGGCTGTAATAAGAACAGCTCAGACGAATAGAGGAGTCTGATACTGTGAAATTGCGGGGGGTTTCATATTAACAATCGTAGTAATAAAATTGATGGCCCCAAGGATAGAAGAAATGCCTGCAAGGTGAAGGGAGAAGATGGTTAGGTCTACAGATGCCCCAGCATGCGCTAGATTCCCTGCCAGTGGGGGGTAGACTGTTCAGCCAGTTCCCGCCCCGGCTTCAACGCCTGAGGAGGCAAGAAGGAGCAGGAAAGAGGGGGGGAGAAGTCAGAAGCTTATGTTGTTCATTCGGGGGAAAGCCATGTCTGGCGCGCCGATCATAAGTGGGATAAGCCAGTTTCCGAACCCTCCGATCATGATTGGCATTACTATAAAGAAGATCATTACAAAGGCGTGGGCTGTTACAATTACGTTATAAATCTGGTCGTCGCCTAAAAGAGCGCCGGGCTGGCTAAGCTCAGCACGAATTAGCAGGCTTAAGGCGGTCCCTACCATCCCAGCCCAAGCGCCGAAGATGAGGTAGAGGGTGCCGATGTCTTTGTGATTAGTTGAGAAAAATCAGCGGGTGACTGCCACAGGTAAGATGGCCGAGTCTGTAGGCGGTGGATTGTAGCCCCATGCACAGGGGTTAGATTCCCCTTCTTATCAGAGCCTCGAGGTGTTATCACGTTGGATTGCAAATCTAAAGAAGCAGGCTAACTCCCTGCCGGGGCTTTCCCCGCCTTTTAGGCGGGAGGCGGGGAAAGTAGATGAATGCTCGCTGGTTCGGGCGCTTAGCTGTTAACTAAGAGTTTGTAGGATCGAGGCCTTCTCATCTAGAAAGGCTATAGCTTAATTAAAGTGTCTGCTTTGCATGCAGGAGATGTGGGGTAGTGTCCCGCTAGTCTTACAGGGGCTGAGGGATTTTAACCCGCACTTAGAGCTTTGAAGGCTCTTTGTCTAACGTTAACATAAGCCCCTTATTGTGCTAGTAGGGCGGTGATGGCTGGTGTAAGCGGAAGTAGGAGCAGGGCGGCTGCTGTGAATGTGGCGGTTGGGAGCGTGTGTTTGGAAGAAGTGAGGCGTCATGGGGAGGCCCCTGAAATATTATTGGGGGACATCGTAAGTGCCATGGCGTAGGAGAGCCGGAGGTAGAAGAAAAGGCTGAGGAGGGCGGATAGGGCTGCAAGAGTTGCAAGAGATGTGAGGCCCTGCTTGGTCAGTTCTTGTAAGATGAGTCACTTAGACATGAACCCTGTGAGGGGTGGAAGACCTCCCAGGGAGAGTAGCATGAGGGGGGCAAGGGCTGCAATTGCGGGGGACTTTGTTCATGAGATGCCGAGCGCATTAATAGTAGTCGATTTGCTCATGTTGAAGATGAGGAAGGCTGAGCACGTTATGAGGGTATAAATAAGGAGGGCAAGGAGGGCGAGGGTAGGTGAAAATTGAATGACTAGAACTATTCAGCCTAGGTGGGCGATGGATGAGTAGGCAAGGATTTTACGGACCTGGGTCTGGTTGAGGCCAGCTCATCCTGCCAGGAGAGTGGAGGTGATGCCGAGGACAATAAGCAGTTTAGAATCTGGGGGTGTGATTTGTATCAGAAGGGCTAGCGGTGCTAGTTTTTGTCAAGTGGAGAGCAGTAGTCCGATGGAAAGGTCAAGGCCCTGGAGAACTTCGGGCAGTCATCCATGTATGGGGGCTAGTCCTAGTTTGAGGGCAAGTGCTATCATGGCCATTGTCGTGGCGTACGGATGACCTGTTTGTTTAATTTCTCATTCTCCGGTGAATCAGGCGTTAGAGCAGGCGGCGAAAAGTAGGAGCGCTGCGCCAGTGACTTGGATAAGAAAATATTTAGTGGCGGCTTCGACTGCTCGAGGGTGGTGTCGCCGAGCCATGAGTGGGAGGATGGCAAGGGTATTAATTTCAAGGCCTATTCAAGCTACGAGCCAGTGAGAGCTGGAGAGTGTAACAGTTGTTCCGAGGCCGAGTGCAAATAATAGGAGGATGATTAGTGCTGGGGCCACGTAGCAAAGGAGGGAGTTCAACACACATTTTCGGGGTATGGGCCCGATAGCTTAACGTTAGCTTACTTTACTAGGAAGTGGTGTAGTGGAAGCACCAAGAGTTTTGATCTCTTTAGGGAGGGTTCGAGCCCCTTCTTTCTAATAGGAGGTGGGAGGACTTTAACCTCCATGACCCACTCTATCAAAGTGGTCCTTAGGCTTCGGGCACACCTCCTGGTCTAGGGGTGGGGGGGCAGCCCTGCGAGGGCAATCGGTACCGCCAGGTGTCAGATAACTAGGGCTAATGTGAGGGGTAGGAAGTTTTTCCAGATGAGGTGTATAAGCTGGTCATACCGGAAGCGGGGGTATGAAGCACGGACTCACAGAAAAAGAATTGAGAGAAGCGCTGCCTTGGTTATAAGATTAATAGTAGTTAGTTCGGCGAGCGCGGGAATATGGGAGGCTCCCAGGAAAAGTGTGGCCGAAAGCGTGTTCATGAGGAGAATGTTGGCGTACTCGGCAAGGAAAAATAGGGCGAAAGGGCCCCCGGCGTACTCTACGTTAAACCCCGAGACAAGCTCAGACTCACCTTCGGTGAGGTCAAAGGGGGCCCGGTTTGTTTCTGCGAGGGTTGAGATGTATCATATTGCAGCGAGAGGTCAGGCTGGGACGGCCAGTCAGATGCTTTCTTGGGTTACGTTAAACATTTGTAGGGTGTAGCCTCCTGAAAAGATAACGACGCAGAGCAGGATTAGGCCCAGGCTAACCTCATAGGAAATGGTTTGTGCGACTGCGCGGAGGGCGCCAATTAGGGCGTATTTTGAATTTGAAGCTCAGCCGGAGCCAAGAATTGAGTAGACTGCTAGGCTAGAAAGAGCAAGGATAAACAGGATGCCTAGGTTGAGGTCGGCAAGTGGGTATGGCATGGGAATGGGGGCTCATATGGTAAGTGCGAGGGTGAGTGCTAACATGGGGGCAAGTAGGAATAGGATTGGGGATGACGCAGAGGGACGGACGGGCTCTTTGATAAAGAGTTTTACACCGTCTGCAATGGGCTGGAGAAGGCCGTAGGGGCCAACGACATTAGGTCCCTTACGTAGCTGCATATACCCAAGAACCTTCCGTTCTAGGAGGGTGAGGAATGCGACTGCGAGAAGGACAGGAACAATGAGGGCCAGGGGATTAAGAATATGGGTGAGGAGCGTAGATGCCATGAAGTTGGAGGGAGGACTTGAACCTCCGTAGGAAGAGTTTAAATCTTTTGCAGTAGCCGGGCTCTGCCACTTCAACATAGCCGTTGTCTCAGGCTAAGGACATGCGCCCTATTATTTGTTTTAGTTGTCTTCAGCAAGTGGGGGAGGGGCTTGCTTGCGGCATTGGCCCCCACTTTTCGGTCCTTTCGTACTAGAAAAGGTCGCTCCATAGATAGAAACTGACCTGGATTACTCCGGTCTGAACTCAGATCACGTAGGACTTTAATCGTTGAACAAACGAACCCTTAATAGCGGCTGCACCATCAGGATGTCCTGATCCAACATCGAGGTCGTAAACCCCCTCATCGATATGGGCTCTCAAAGGGGATTGCGCTGTTATCCCTAGGGTAACTCGGTCCGTTGATCGGCGGTGGCCGGATCTTTAAGGTCAGAAGTTCTGCGAGTTAGAACTGCGGTTCTTGCTTTCAGGAGGGGTCCTCCCGGTCCACGTGGGGGCTTTTTCTTCCCCCGCGGTCGCCCCAACCAAAGACATGTGGGCAGTGCTCATTTTGTTTTGTCTCTTGACATGAGTGGTTCTTAACATGTCCTGCCCTGGCGTCTAAAGCTCCATAGGGTCTTCTCGTCTTATGTTCTCATTCCCGCTTCTGCACGGGAAGATCAATTTCATTGACTGGAAAGAGGAGACAGTTAAGCCCTCGTTATGCCATTCATACAGGTCTCCATTTAAAAGACAAGTGATTGCGCTACCTTCGCACGGTCAGAGTACCGCGGCCGTTAAACATAAAGTCACAGGGCAGGCGGGACCTCTTATTTATTTAATTTGCAAGAGGCGATGTTTTTGGTAAACAGGCGAGGCTTTAGTTGTGTTTGCCGAGTTCCTTCTCTTTCTTTTCGTCTTTCCTTGGGGGCATGCCAGTGTGGGGTTAACGGTTGGTGGTTGAGTGTATTTCTTGTTATTTATTTATAGTTCATTTCCCTCTTTGTTTGGGGCCGTTAAGGTTCGGTGTGAGTTCGCTCCGACTTACACTTATGCGAGGAGAGGGGCATTATCCCTCTTATTACTCATTTTAGCAGGGTCACTTCCATAGGGGTATGGAGCGGCCCGGTAGGGTTAGGGGGCTGAGACAGAATTGTCCGTATAATTGGTAGGGGAATGTCCGAGGTTTAACGCTTTCTTTTGGGATGGCTGCTCTTAGGCCCACCCAAACATAGAACCTTATATTTCTTATGATCTTTACCCTCCTGGAAAGGTTGTGTCCTGTATCGAAGGGGCTGTACCCCCTTCGATTAACTCCTATGGTGGTTCTTTGGTTGTCAGTCAAAGTAGTCATACTCGAGAGGAGAAGCCATAGGGCTGAACTGCTATTCATCTCCCGGGCAACCAGCTATAACCAAGTTCGATAGGTCTGTCACCGCTACTCGAAGCTCTTCCCACTCTTTTGCCACAGAGACGGGTTCGCCCTATTGTCAGGCTGTCTTGGAGTAGCTCACTTGGTTTCGGGGTCTCAAACTAAAGTTCTCTTTGCTTGATTTATGCTGGCTAAATCATGATGCAAAAGGTACGAGTTTTAGTCTCTGCTTTAATTGGCTTAAACGGATTTTTTTCATTTCTCTTTCAGCTTTCCCTTGCGGTACTTTCTCTATTGCTCCTGGATCCTTTTCTGTCGCCCATACTGGGGGGGAAAAATGGTTTGTTTATTAAGTGCTGAGGCCATTAGGGGTTATTTAAGTGGTGTGTTGCTTTTACTTTTTCGGGCTAGTTGTAGGGCTTCAGGGTAATCCGGCTTGCACGGATGGCTTCTCAGTGTAAGGGAGACGCTTTTCTATCTTAGCTATACCCTGAGTTTATCCAAGTACACCTTCCGGTACACTTACCATGTTACGACTTGCCTCCCCTTTACGGCGTCCGTGTTGTTAATTACCGGCAGTAGACTGGTTCGGGGAGAGTGACGGGCGATGTGTGCACGCTTCAGAGCCAACTTCAGAGGGGCGCTCTACTCTCCTCTTACTGCTAAATCCACCTTCAGACACGCGTTTCAGCATGTCTTTCGTGATTCGCTGGGTCAGCGAATGTAGCCCATTTCATCCCCTTCCATAAGCTACACCTCGGCCTGACATTTGGGGCTGTGCCAGTTTAGCCCACTTTAGATCCTTCACAGGGTGGGCTGGCGACGGCGGTATATAGGCGGAATAAATTGGGAAGGGTGAGGTTGAACGGGGGGTATCGGTTCTAGAACAGGCTCCTCTAGGGGGGTCTAAAGCACCGCCAAGTCCTTGGGGTTTTAAGCTAGTGCTCGTAGTTCCCAGGCGGATGATGTTTGTAAGATCTCATCAATGTTTACAGCTAGGCATAGTGGGGTATCTAATCCCAGTTTGTCCCCTAGCTTTCGTGGGTTCGGGGCGGGGTAAAGCCACTTTCGTGGGGGGGCTTCAGGTTCTCGAGGCGTATAACAGCATTGAGAACGTTCGGCTTTATTTTGTAGTTACCCTTAACCACCCTTTACGCCGATTCCTATCGACTTGGGCCTCTCGTATAACCGCGGTTGCTGGCACGAGTTTTACCGGCCCTCTTGGCTGTAACTAAGTCAAGCTTTCGCTCATGGCTTAATGTTTGTCACTGCTGAGTTCCCGTGGGGGCGTGGCAAAGCTAGGTGTCGTGGGCTACGGGGGTGTGCCTGATACCAACTCCTTGCTCTCGGGCGGGGAGGGCGGGGGGGGGCATTTTCACGGGGGCGCGGATACTTGCATGTGTAAATTCAGCCACAGCCGATAGTAAAGTCAGGACCAAGCCTTTGTGCTCGCGAGACTTTTTAGGGGCCATCTTAACATCTTCAGTGTTATGCTTTGAATTAAGCTACGCTAGC